TCCAAAAATGCATTTTTCCCTTTCTATGAACCAGTAAAGAGTGTCGAAGGATATACTTTCATTCCCAAAGCAAAAAGAAGTCTTGATTTCTTTTTGCTTTCCTATTTTTCCATTTCGCTTTTATTGTTTGTTAGGTTTGGAACTATGTAATTAATTGAAGTGGAAAGGCAATCTGATGATCCTTCATCAGAAGATTGTCCAAGGAAGACGCAAGGTGGGTTATAGAAAAAACAAGGAAACGGATGATAAATAAAATTTTTGAGTAATTGAGTCAGGAATCAAAATTGGAATTCGGTATGGATAAAAGAACTTCCTATGTTATACTATTCAAGTCTTGACAACGGGTTGATTTGATAGATCAGATATTGTTATTCATGATAGTGATCCGGTTCAAGATCATCAAGAGGTAATTCATTCATTGAATTTACAGACGATAGACAAAAGATTTATCATCTCTAGGGGATTAAATCCCGAGTTATTGCGAAGTAAAAAACCGATGAGATTATGGAAGTCAATATTCTTGCATTTATTGCTACTGCACTATTCATTCTAGTTCCTACCGCTTTTCTACTTATCATTTACGTAAAAACAGTCAGTCAAAATGATTAATTCAATTGAATTTTCAAATGAATTTGAATAAAACTTTCCTTCCAAGTTCTTATCAAAAATGGACAAAGTCAAATGAAAGGGATTCCAATTTCACGTCTTAACTTAAATGAAATGAGCGCACTATAATTATAGTCGGCAATTTTATAAGAGATAGATAGTATAAAAATTCATTTTTATACTATCTATCTCTTAGTCTATAAAGTTGTAATCTAGAATAAAGATAAAGGTTTAAGTTTCTATATATCAATCTACAATATTCTCTTCATATATGTGTATATTAATTCCATATCTATATATTCCATATATTGTATGGAATTGACATAAGACCCAATTTCCTACATCTATTTGTTATTTGTTCCGATCAATCTGAAATAATTCTTATCTGTAGGATTCTAATTCCTTTCCTTTTACTAATAAGGAAGGGGAAAACTCGCCTATTTTTAACGTCAGAACCGTGATATGAAATAAGTCGATAAAGCATAAACCGCCTTTCTAAAAATAGAAACCAAAGGGTAAATGCCCGATATGTAACTCGCCCGAGGCAAGATTTTATTATTGCCCAGTCTCTCCTTAAACAACCACTATCTCTATATCATTTCTCATAGAAAGTGCGTATACGCTTAACAAAACGACTTCTTTTTTGAAGAGTAAAAGGGAAATAAAAAAAAAAGAAAAAAGGTCCGGTCTTCCTTAGTATCCATCTATAAAGATAGTAAGAGCCCATTCCCATTGATTGAAATAGAAAATTTCGGAAGAATTTTAGGTTGGAATAAATTTCCAATCATCTGAATCCCTTTCTTTTCGAAGTACAAAGATGGGAATCGATGAAATATCTCTTTGATTGAAAAAGTATGATTCCTATCATAGATTACTCCATTGGAATCCAATGGGATTCCAAATTCAAAGAAAAGATTTGATTTTAAATAGTTCAAAAGAATGATCTATAAAACAATCGATACGGTTTGATTCCTGAACTCAATTAGTAGTACTTCTAAAGTCCACTTCTTCCCCACACTACGAGTGAAAGGGAAAATGTAAAGACTACCATTAAAGCAGCCCAAGCGAGACTTACTATATCCATGTGCATTATGTCCCCTATCTCTAGAAATACGAAGGAATTTTTTCATTATTCCTCACTAATAATAGTGGAATTAATGTCGCAGAGTCAAAAAGGGGTTCTACCAAACACTATTGAGAAACCAATCCAATAAATCGATTATGATTTCGATTTTTTTGGTGATTCAGGCGACACCCGGATTTGAACTGGGGAAAAAGGATTTGCAGTCCCCCGCCTTACCACTCGGCCATGCCGCCAAAATGATACAAAATAGAATAGATGCAATTTTTCCCGGATTACTGAATTTTTATTGTACTTGCATTTTGACTTCTGTTTTCCTTAATCCTTTATTTCCTAAAATAAAAGAAAGACCCCTTTTGATTGGATTTGATCCATCCCTTATGATTGATTGTATAGTATCTGAAAATACACAATGCTAAAAACATTCTCTCGTTTTTCTATTGAGAAATCAAATGGGTATTTTTCAGACGAGAAATTAGAACCATTGACTATTGACCCCTTACTTCGAATTCATGAACGATTCTGGAATTTGAATTTCAAATTGTGTTTTCCTAATGACAAAATACAAATTGAGACAGAACGAATCAGTATTGATTTTTTAATCAAAAAATATTTCTCAATTTCAATTATAACAAAACATATGAGTTTATGTAAACCCCAGAACATAAATTGTTACACAGATATCTATTATTTAGATATATTGTCAATAAGGAATTATCATAAAATTATCCTACTTCATTTCATGCATTGAATGGGAATTTTCTTTTGATAGAGCACGCCCGGGGCTGTCGCTATCCCGAATAGAACCGGCAA